TGACAGAAATAGATACATATCAAATCTGTATTTCCGCCATATCCACATGGATATAATAACTCTATGGGAAGAATGAAGTTATTATATACAAGTAAATGCTCAATATCCACGTGGGCTTACAAATTTGATCGTGATCAAGTGCTTTTTGGATTATCTCATATCTTGTCATTGGTAGTATTTCTCACAATATTGAGAGTCTTCTTAAAATGAAAAGAATTTACTTGTTACTAATAAAGTTTAGCCTCTGTTTTTCCTTAGATCCCTTATTTCACTCCGATAGTATGATGTATCTTGATGGATGCAAAGGAAATGGATGCATTTCCATACTATAAACTATCAATAATTAAGTAGAATAGATAGAACATAATATCGGTTATGTCCCATTACCTATTTTATGGGATCTTACGGAGCCAGTTCATGCATGACATGGATTCGGGTATGATCATGGAAAAGATTCTCCTTAAGCGAACCAGCCTATCTCCCGCCACGTGAGGGAACTCGTGCGGTGATTGGACGCGGAGACACATTTGTTTTCGAATTGCAATGTGGCGGATAAACTCCATATATACGCATGGCCTAATCAATAGTTCAAGTCACACACTCCCATAATCCATCTTCTCTTCGGAGAATCTACTTCAACTAGTCATATCAAAGTATAAAATAAATAATACTTAAAAGTTGAAGAGAAATATCCAAATAACATGTCTTATTTTTCAATAATCCATATTTGTGGCAATGAGATACTATTGTTCCTTTCCAAAATAATATATGATATATGATCAATTACAAATATCTATGATCTGTCTTCTTTATAAAGGACCTGAAATACCTTGCTTACGTATCATTAAGAAATGCATTAACATAAATACGGCAGTAAGTAGAGGTAATACAAAAGTGTGTAAACTATAAAAACGAGTCAAAGTGGATTGACCCACACTAGCACTTCCGCGTAATAACTCTACTAAAGGTGATCCTATTACCGGAATAGCGTCAGGTACGCCTGTAACAATTTTGACTGCCCAATAACCTATTTGGTCCCAAGGTAAAGAATAACCAGTTACACCAAAAGATGCAGTCAATACACCCAGAACTACACCGGTTACCCAAGTTAATTCACGAGGTTTTTTAAATCCACCTGTAAGATACACACGAAATACGTGTAAAATCATCATTAGAACCATCATACTTGCTGACCATCGATGCACTGATCGGATTAACCAACCAAAATTAACCTCAGTCATTATATATTGAACAGAGGAAAAGGCCTCTGTAACTGTTGGGCGATAGTAAAAAGTCATAGCAAAACCCGTAGCTACTTGTACTAAAAAACAAGTAAGTGTGATCCCCCCTAGACAATAAAATATGTTGACGTGAGGAGGAACATATTTACTAGTTATATCATCTGCAATCGCCTGAATCTCAAGACGCTCTTCGAACCAGTCATAAACTTTATTGAGATAGGTAAATCAAGGTAACTCCCCCTCCCGAGAACCGTATATGAGAATTTCATCTCATACGGCTCAAGCAAAAACATCCAAATACTCTTTTAACGGATATGTAATAGAAAATTTCAACTTCTTAGCCACTTGATTCAATCTAACCAAAAAAATAAAAATCCGTAATCTGTTCTTTGTGATGATAATGCCAAAAAATATCAAGTTAGCTCATCCGTCTTTCGTTTTTATATTGATTATTTATTAAAGGCCTCTTGAATCTTCTTTTTCCCTATTTAGTATTTTAATTTGATTTGTTTTTGCGTAATCAAATCAAAAAATTGACTATTGTGTTTTTTTTTTTACCTTTGATAGGGATTCTCTTGTTCAGACCCTATAAATCAATTGAAACCTCAGATTCATACTAGAACCACGATGATTTATCAATAAGAAAGCTCAAAAGTTCTCTGAGTAAGAACCGTTTGATCATCATTTATTTACTAAAAAAGATGTAATGACTCAACAAAATCTAGATAACTAGTTGTACTTCCAACATATAGTTCTGAAAAAAGAAAAATGGTTTGATTTAGTTAGCCTTTTGAAAATTTTTTAGAGTCCGGTTACGAGGTTTGAATAGTAGGTATGAATCATAGTTCAAATATTTCTTTTCTTGATCTAGTAAATATATTCCGTGCTCCGGAAACTCAAATAAATTTCCGACGAGGTAGAATCATCTCTATCAAGATGACAGATCCATTTTCTGTATATCAATAGGATCAATTATAACAAGTCACACACTCATATTCCGCAAATACCGAAAAAAAGAAATTTCACGATCGAACTACCAACTAAAAGAGACTAAGAAGGCAAGTCCTCAGTTTTTTTACTAGCACTTCATTGCTCTTATTAACCTAACTTACTAAAATTCCATCCAATAAAACAGAAGAATTATAAATCTCCAAAATAATACACAGGAATACCGCAAATAGAGCCATAGCGACTCCCATAAGAGGAGTAGTCCCCCAGCCCGGAGCTACTTTACCATATTCCGAATTTAATGGTTTCAATAAATCCCCTACACGAGTTCGTCTTGGCCCAGATTTAGAACTACCCTCAACAGTTTGTGTAGCCATAAATACAATTTCATTGGTTAAGATCTGTTGACTTTGTATACCATTCCGTTGTAGTTGTAAATAAACAACCTTATTGTAGATCCATCTCGATTTTTAAATCTAATAATGGAAACAGCAACCTTAGTCGCCATCTCCATATCTGGTTTACTTGTAAGCTTTACTGGGTACGCCTTATATACTGCCTTTGGGCAACCCTCTCAACAACTAAGAGACCCTTTCGAGGAACACGGGGATTAGTTGAAGTAATGAACCTACCCATAGAGAATATGGTAGGTTCATTACTTCAATTGGGATAATCCAAAATTATTTTATTTTTTAGTCGGAACCTTAGGAGGTTCTCGAAAAAAGATAGCGAAAAAAATTATTCCCAGAGTAGAGACTAACAGGAATGTATAAACCAATGCTTCCATAGATTCGATCGTGGTTTACAATTATAGCTTCCAAACCTATTTATTTGGGATCATTTATAAAAAAAAAAAGAGTCAAAGAAAAAGCAGTGCTTTAAGTGACTATTTCTCCGTGACCTATTCCATGTAAAAATAAATAAAATACAAATGTAGGCGAAAAATACAAGAGAAATTTTGTATTAAACTGCCTGTCTCTTTGTGGTTGGATCTCCCAATTTTTGGAATGCTCCAAATTCCACTTGAGCATCCAAATCTGGATCAATACCAGCAAAAACATCCCGGAACAAGGTTCTAGCCCCATGCCAAATGTGTCCGAAAAAGAACAGCAAAGCGAATGAGGCATGCCCGAAGGTGAACCAACCCCTTGGACTGCTACGAAAAACACCGTCGGATTTTAAAGTAGCACGATCCAATTCAAAAATTTCGCCCAATTGGGCGCGTCTAGCATATTTTTTCACAGTAGCAGGATCACTGTAACTCACTCCATTAAGTTCGCCACCATAGAATTCAACAGTTACACCTACTTGTTCGACACTATACTTGGATTCTGCCCTTCTAAAAGGAACATCGGCTCTCACAATTCCATCTCCATCTACCAAAACTACTGGAAATGTTTCAAAAAAAGTAGGCATACGACGTACAAAAAGCTCGCGTCCTTCTTTATCTCTAAAAACAGGGTGGCCTAACCATCCAATAGCGATTCCATCCCCATTGTCCATCGAGCCCGCTCGAAATAGTCCTCCTTTTGCAGGATTATTACCGATGTAATCATAAAAAGCTAATTTTTCAGGAATTTTAGACCAAGCTTCTGATAAACTCAGATTTTCTGCTAATCCTGCACTAATTCTTCGATATATTTCTTGCTGAAAATATCCCTGATCCCACTGATAACGAGTAGGGCCAAATAATTCAATAGGGGTAGTTGCTGAACCATACCACATAGTTCCAGCAACAACGAAAGCTGCAAAAAACACAGCAGCGATACTACTGGAAAGAACAGTTTCAATATTTCCCATACGTAAGCCCTTGTATAGACGTTGAGGCGGGCGAACACTAAGATGGAATAGACCTGCTAATATGCCCAATGTCCCCGCTGCAATATGATGAGAAGCTATTCCTCCTGGAACAAAAGGATCAAAACCTTCTGCGCCCCATGCTGGACTTACAGGTTGCACTTTTCCAGTTAGTCCATAAGGATCAGATACCCATATTCCAGGACCATACAAGCCTGTTACATGAAATGCACCAAAGCCAAAGCAAGCCACTCCTGAAAGAAATAAATGAATTCCAAAGATCTTAGGCAAATCCAAAGAAGGTTTTCCTGTACGTTCATCACAGAATATTTCTAAATCCCAATAAACCCAATGCCAGATAGCTGCCAAGAAACACAAGCCGGAAAACACAATATGTGCACCTGCCACACCTTCGTAACTCCAAATACCTGGATTAGTTATAGTTCCACCTGTAATACTCCAACCGCCCCATGAATTGGTTATTCCTAAACGAGTCATGAAAGGTATAACGAACATACCCTGCCTCCACATTGGATCAAGAACGGGATCAGAGGGATCAAAAACCGCTAATTCGTAGAGAGCCATTGAACCGGCCCAACCAGCAACTAAAGCTGTATGCATTATATGGACAGAAAGCAATCGACCGGGATCATTCAATACAACAGTATGAACACGATACCAAGGCAAACCCATGGAAATACCCCTTTATCAAACATAAATAGACACTATGTAACTTTATCACATTGGACTAACTAAAAAATATAGTTATATATATACTATGTACCTAACCTTTTTCAGTAGATTATCTATGAATAAGGGTTAATATTTATTCCGTTACATTGGAAATAATGGAAAAATTCTGTTCGTAGGAACAAAGAGAAGCAGATCTATTCTATACCCGATAAGTAACAATACGCAATGGGGAATTGGCTTTATTTTTGCAAAATGAATAGATGAAGACTTGTCTTCATTATTTGAATAATCTCCTCATAAGAATTTTTATTTATTCATTCCCTATTTCTGTCTCAACCTTACAATCTCTGTATTAAATAGGAGAAACAGAAATTCAAATTATGAAAATAAGAAATCCATTGTTACGTTTCCACATTAAAGTCAAATATAGTAATTTAATTCATTTTTTTTTAATGCCCATTGGTGTTCCAAAAGTACCTTTTCGGAGTCCTGGAGAGGAAGATGCAGTTTGGGTTGACGTATAGTGCGACTTGTCAGACATATTGGCTCATATGGGATTTACCCGTTCTCTCCCCCGATGGAGATATCCTCTGTTTCGCCCAAGAAAGATTGATTGAACTGTCAAAAAATCGGAGCGCGAAGTACGATTAAATCAATTGTTTTAGAGATCAATAATCTAAACTAAATTAGAAGAACTTATGGTTGTCTTGTACCAAAAAAATGAAATATTAAGGCTCCGTTCAGAAAATACCAAATTGGTAATATAGGTACCATTATTACTTGTATTATAAAGAAAGGATTTCCCTAGGCTAGGAAACTTCCAATCAATGGAATAGTATAAGAAAATAAGAATAAATGAGTTTGCCGGAAGGCATAAAACTTATTGACAAAACAAAGACAAAATCGTAGCAAAAAGAAGTGGCATTGAAACAATTTGTCCTATATGTGCAAATAGAATTCGGAGAAATATTTGCCCGGAGTAGAGCATGAACCTAAAAGAATTAAAAGGGCCCATTTAGGAACAAGAAAATGACATCGTGATTTCAATATCAATGAGACAATACATCAATGAGAGGTTAGTTCAAAAAGTTTTTTGAATTTTTTTATAAGGTTCCTAGGGAAGAAAACAAAAACTCATGAGTTTTTGTTTTTTAACTTGACAATAAAATACAAGACAAAGTCCCTAAAAACCTGTTAAAAAAAGAAATAGGACTGGAATCAACACATTGATTTTTTTTCGCAATTTGTTGAACCGTATGCATCAAAAGGTGCATGTACGGTTCCTAAAGGATACCTTTTTGTCCTAATCAACCGACTTTATCGAGAAAGATTACTTTTTTTAGGCCAAGAGGTTGATAGCGAGATCTCGAATCAACTTGTTGGTCTTATGGTATATCTTAGTATAGAGGATGATACTAAGGATCTTTATTTGTTTATAAACTCCCCCGGTGGATGGGTAATACCAGGAATAGCTATTTATGATACTATGCAATTTGTTCCACCCGATGTACATACAATATGCATGGGATTAGCGGCTTCAATGGGATCTTTCATTCTGGTCGGAGGAGAAATTACCAAACGTCTAGCATTCCCTCACGCTTGGCGCCAATGAGTTTTTTATTTGTTTGAGAAAAAAAAAGACTATGCCTTCGCCATATGGAACATTAATAATAAGTAAAAATAGCATGGCATTTTAAATTCGATATGAACAAACCCTTTTGTTTTTCTATAATATGAAATTATGTATCGAGATAGGAGTATGAAACAAAGGTAATTTCCGATATAATCTTATATGTTGGAGGTCTGTTTCAGCGTCACAAACCATTTTTCTTACACATCAGAAGTGCTTTTCTGATATTTATGTTATAAAAAAATCAAAAAATAAGATTTTTTTCCTTACCCTATGATGGGGTCAGAAAAAACCTTGGGATTGCTAAATTAAAGATGAGATAAATAATAAATATATAAAGCAACAGAACCATCATAGTATTTTTGACTTCTACGAAAGGAAGGGTGGTAAATGGATCATTCAACGATCTGGATCAGATGGATTCTATTTTTCCCTAGTATCTTTGTAGCGTTGTTTCGCGTACGTAGGGGAAAGGTCAATTCCATTGCGGAGCCGTATGCAATGTACAAAAAATGCCTGTACGGTTGTTCAATTCTATCTTTTTATTATTTGTTATTTTTAGTTACCTTCAACTAATCATGTAAGATAGAGAAGACGTTCATGATGGATGTTATATAATCAGGGTTATGATTCACCAACCTGCTAGTTCTTTTTATGAGGCACAAGCAGGGGAATTCATCCTGGAAGCAGAAGAACTACTGAAACTTCGCGAAACCCTGACAAGGGTTTATGTACAAAGAACCGGTAACCCATTATGGGTTGTATCCGAAGACATGGAAAGGGATGTTTTTATGTCAGCAACGGAAGCCCAAGCGTATGGCCTTATTGATCTTGTGGCAGTCGAAAATACGGGGGATTTCACGTAAATTCACGATTCCATTTCAAAGAAAGAGGTAATTCAAATTTTACGTAAGTTGATATTAAATATTTTTATTTTATGCAAGTAAAATATTTATTCAATTGAAGGGAATTTTTTAATAATTATCAGGTTAAGATCGATCTAAACCAGCCAACTATAATCCCATCATATAAATATACGATTCAACATGCCAACTATTAAACAACTCATTAGAAATGCAAGACAGCCAATCAGGAATGTCACGAAATCTCCCGCTCTTCGAGGATGTCCTCAGCGTCGAGGAACATGTACTAGGGTGTATGTGCGACTCGTTTAGATCATGAGCTCGAACAACTGAGATAATTGTTCCAGTATCAATGACCAGTACCGATGAATAGAGAGAATAGAAAAAATAGAAGAATCCTGTTTACTATCTAAAAGAAAAGTAAAGATTCATAATATCCCTCTATTGATTGTGTATGAATTTTATGGTTTCTGTTGGTGCAAATCCAATCACCTCAAATTGAGATGAAAATCAATTCTCCATTGGTAGCAAAAAAAGTTATCCATTAAGCGGGGAAACAATATCTAAGAAAAAAAAAAATTATTATGCTCCTATTCTTGAAATAACGGACTAACAGGGTCAGCTACCTAACCAACTTTCATAATTAAATGCCGTCACTGTATGGATAGCTCTCATTGTGAAAAGACCTATTACTGTATAATTCTTGGGTAGAGCCAAAAAGTGCGAACTGTACAAGTTACCAAAAACATTGATTAAATGGGATGGGATAAAGAGCTCCGGTGTATAGAGAGGACCTCACCGTTTAAGAAGTAACCATAGAAACGAAGGAATCCACTGAATTTCTTATTTACACACACAAGCGAAAGACCTGACTGAAAGAACTCAAAAATCGTGGTTGGGAAGGTTATAGTAGCAAAAGCCATTGGAATTTATATTTTATATATCGGAATAATCCGTTTTGTTATTAACAGAACCGGGGGGAAAAGAATGACTGAACGAACAGAAATCAATTAGTTGTTCATCAAAGTTTAATTTGATTAAATGACCAGAGTTAAACGAGGATATATAGCTCGGAGACGCCGAACAAAAATTCGTTTATTTGCATCAAGCTTTCGAGGGGCTCATTCAAGACTTACTCGAACTATTACTCAACAGAAAATGAGAGCTTTAGTTTCTGCTTATAGAGATAGAGGTAGGCAAAAGAGAGATTTTCGTCGTTTGTGGATCACTCGAATAAATGCAGTAACTCGAGAGAACGAGGTTTCCTATAGTTATAGTAGATTGATACATAACCTGTACAAGAGGCAATTGCTTCTTAATCGTAAAATACTTGCGCAAATAGCTATATTGAATAAGAATTGTCTTCACATCATTTCCAAAAAGATCATTAAATAAAAGAGATTTTAAAATTATATATAGGAATGGTTGAAAAAAAAATTCCCCGGAGAATAAACTCCGGGAACATAGAATAAAAAATTTAAGTTAAGATAAGTAGTATAAATGAACGAACATGTTTCAATAAAAAAAGGATTTATTCTTCTCCATTTTATTATTACAACACTATACAATAATTAAATACGGATTCTAATTATAGTCTTTTTCAAATTCAAAAACTTCAATGTTGAGTTAAGATTGAAGTTTTTAGCCAATTGAAGAGTATAGTATGCCTACTTATTTCTGGTTCTAGGACCAGTAGCTCTAGGGATCGACTCGGTTCTCTCAAATTGTTTCTCATTATTAAGAAAAGGTAACAAAGATAAAATACGAGCTTGTTTTATAGCAATAGTAATTAATCGTTGTTGTTTCAAGGTTAATCTATTCACTCGTCTAGATAATATTTTTCCTTGTTCACTAATAAATCGACTAATTAAACTCATGTTTCTATAATCAATTCGATCCCCCGATCCAATTGGGGGCAAACGCCTACGAAAAGATCGCTTGGTTTTATGAAAGGGTTGCTTGGATTTATCCATAGTTTAGTCCTTATCTCTAAAATCCTATTTCTTCATACATTTTAGATACGACCGAAATAGGGTTTTATTTCTATATTTATATATGTTATATTCTCTATTTCTATATTATATTAATGTTATAGTCTATATTTATATAGATTATTCTATAATATATCTTATAAATATCTTCCTGCTCTTTGCATTGAAAGAATCGACGACAGGCTCTGTTCTATCTATTTCTTTACTTCCACATGAATTGTATGTTTGTTACAGTAGCGACAAAATTTTTTCAATTCTAATCGACTGGGTGTATTGTGTCGATTCTTTTGAGTCACATATCTAGAAACACCTGGAACTTCCTTAGTCACACCATTTTCATTTCTGCCACAACTGCTACATTCTAAAATAACTCTGACTCTGACATCTTTACCTTTTGCCATGGACCTCCTTTGATTTGGATTTTGGATGGACTCAATTCTTCTATTTTCAACCCGAACCGAAGAAGAACAACGGAACATAAAATAAAAAATTCAATGAAAATTACTCAAATTTCATTTCGAAAGTTTTCATTATAAGGTAATAATTAACTAATACTACTTTTTCTAACTATCCATTTTTTGGAGTCTAATCACTAGTACTTCATTGGTGTATTTGAGATTATTTTGTTTTGTGGAGCCTTTCTTTGTCTTAGACCCATATTTCTTCCATTTTAATCCTACTAATCCAATTCTATCTTAGAACGCCAATCAGATGCCGGAACCTTTGATTCTTTATATTTTTTTCCTAACTGAATCAAAAGAAGGGGGTGAGAAAAATGAGTTACATAGAACTCTTTGTATCTCTAACTTGATTTATTCTCATATCAATAACTAGAATAGAAACTAGAATTAAAAAAAAGGGAATAATAAGGCATCTGGGAATAAACGATTAATTTCTATCAATAAACCTGCTAAAATAGCAAACCATAGAGTACTCAGTACAGGTGCCACAGATAGATATGTTTTTAGATCTTGCATTGAAAATCCTCCTTGTTTATTTTATTGTAATACATGCATGATTAGATGGTGAAAGTCGCTTAAAGATCCCTCGTATTTTTATGTTACGCAACATTTATCACTAAAATGTTTATGTGCAATGAGCCAGTAAATGGTCCTTTATAAAACAGAAAAAAAAGGTCCTGAACATCAACACAAAATTGTCATTCTTTCTTTTTTTCTTGTACATCATTTCAGATGTATATAGTTTATTATATGTATATGAAACAAAAAATAAGAAATGGCAAGCAAATTTTACGATATGATAGATAAAGAAGAAAATAATGATGTGGAAAACAAGACAGGGCTTTTGTACAATGACACTGTACAACAATGGAAAAAAGGGATGTAGCGCAGCTTGGTAGCGCGTTTGTTTTGGGTACAAAATGTCACGGGTTCAAATCCTGTCATCCCTACCTATTACTCCTCCTATGGGCAGTAACGGGAGATTAATTGAGATCAGTAGGAATTCTTTTCCGTACAGTTGTATCTTCTGTCATAAGAAAGCGCTCTTAGTTCAGTTTGGTAGAACGTGGGTCTCCAAAACCCGATGTCGTAGGTTCAAGTCCTACAGAGCGTGAATATGTTCTTTGTTATAGTGAATAACAACTCACTTAAAAAGTGGAAATACAACTCAAATTTGACCTCCTACAGAGAGGAGGTCAATCAAAATCAAAAAATAAATGTTACTTAATCAATCAAAGGTCCAGCTGATCACCACGTCTGTATTGTAAATACGCCGTTACGAATAATCCTGCCAAAGTAATAGGAATTAGACCTAACACAATTCCAAATAGAAGAACTTCAATCATTTCGATTTCGTTAAAGGAAAAAAGAGAGGGAAAATTTATTCCTAAATATTAATCTGAATCGTAGGTGAATCTCAATCACCCAATTTTGGCAATTGACATTGAAAAGAACCTTAGAATACTTGAAATCTCAGAGAAATATTCATTTTTTTTATTGCTCATTTAGTTAACTTCAAATAAGTCGTATCTTGTTCAAACCAATGAAAAGCACTGAGGCTATAGTTGAAGCAGCCAATAGAAAACCGAAATAACTAGTTATAGTAAGCATGAAACACCCAAATAAAATATCTTCTTTTGCTACATATGTTGATAAAACATTTACCTAAGCTTCTATTTTTGCAAGATACAATAAAAAAATACCAATGGGACAAATTCAAATTGAAAATTCTTGATTCATTAGTCATTATAAGCAATATTAACAAAGATAGGGTGACATAGAGATAAAAAAAAAGATTGATTTTTTTTGGCTCTAACATCGATTAATCCTGTAATTATGAATCGGCGATTCATTGTGCAATTCAGACGTTAATTCTTGAAACCTATTTACTTATATATTTTAAGAGTTTAACTCATTAGATTTAGTAGTAAGCAATTGCCCATAACATAATAAATTAAATATCTCGAATGAGAAGATAAAAAAAGGTATCTCATGATTTATGGAAGAAAATCAATATTGAAGAATATTGAGTTTGACTTTCTTTTTTTAGGTCCAACTCAATTCCAGGGTTAGGATTTTCCACTACATTATTTTTTGAGATTCTACATTCTTTTTTGCCATATCATATTAGGGAGTTCTATGATTAGATTCTCATTGTATTCTGGTTCGGTTGAAAAGACACTTTTGCTTTGGATAAAATACAAGAAAGGTTGCATTACAAATATAGATTTTTCTATTGTTTTATTAAAAATAGATTTTTGATTTAATATATTATAGGATAAAAATATGGGATAAAAATATTTTTATAATTAATAATTTTATTAGAAATGGAAACCTTTGATTGGCACTTTATTAAGATGATGAATTTCTATTATCAAACCAGTAATAAAAACTTTATACTACCAAACACATGAAGTTTAAGAATATTCTTTTGAATAACATACAGTTATGCATAGACAAGCAACAATAAAAAGGCAAAAAAAAATGATGTAGGATTTCATTTTAATACTGCTCAAAAATGCGTTGCTGTGTCAGAGGAAGGATAGCTATACTGATTCGGTATACTCTAAATACACCTTCGGTACAATATTGACGATCTTACAAAGATGTAATATCAGTAGTTTTCTATTTACTGATCTCATCTTTTACAGAATCGATTCCCCTTTTTTGACTGTACAAGAATATGTGGAGCTCAGCATGTCTGGAAGCACGGGAGAACGTTCTTTTGTTGATATTATTACCAGTATTCGATACTGGGTCATTCATAGTATTACTATACCTTCCCTATTTATTGCGGGTTGGTTATTCGTCAGTACGGGTTTAGCTTATGATGTGTTTGGAAGCCCTCGCCCAAACGAATATTTTACAGAGAACCG